TAAATTCTATCGCTTTGTCTCGGTTTCTCTATACTTTATCTCTATACTCTATAAAATAGAGTATAAAAATACTCTTTTAAAAAAATAAAAATAAAAAAGTACTATAATTATAATATAAAAAAAGAAAAAAAAGTAAAAAGTCAAGTAATTAAATAGTAATTAATTACTAATTACTAAACTAAAATATTAATTAAATATTATACTAGCACATATTCTAATACTAATTGATAATACTACTAAATTAATAAAGCGAATTAATCCTATGTTTCATTACATATATATATATAATGAGATAATGAAAATAAAAGAAAATAAAAACATATAGAAAATAAAAGCATATAAAAAAATATAATTAATATAGAAATATAATATAAAAAAAAAATTTCAAAACTGAAAAAATTTCAGTAGTCATATGGGGTAAAATATCTAGGGATTTCTAGCATATTCTTTTCGAAGTATTTTTTTTTTTTTTTTCATTAATATCTGTGTATAGGATCATTGCTTCTATTGATTTCATACGAATACATTACATTACATAAACATAATCTAAAGCACCGAACGATTATATTTTTTTCTCCTTTCCTTATCCTGGATTTCATTTCTATTTTCCTTAATTGATTTGATTCAATCCGTTGAGTTGCGAGTTTACATATAACAACTCATATCTTTCTATACAAAAAAAATTCGAAACTTTTTTCTTGTACTATACCGACTGACCCTCTCAGAAATAAAATAAAAAGAATCGAGTTATTTCATTAGAGTTAGAATGAAAAAAAAAGAGTCATTCCATTTCAGACCAATCTCGAGTACTAAAGAAAGATCGCGATTTGGAATGAACCAAAATACTTGTTTGTTTTGTTACGGCAATAACACTTAGTAATAGTAAGACCACCCGATGGGTTGGATTTCACTACAAGAAAAAGGTTTGTTTTACAGCAAACCCACATTACACAATGAAAGATACCACAGAGTGGTATAATAGACGGAATCGTAAATTATCTAATCTACATAAGAAAGATACTTCTAATAGAAAGAATTAGACATTATCGAATGATTTGACAGACCAAATCCCAAAACCAACTCAACTCATAGAATATAGAAGAAGGAAATTGATACATTTAGGACCAATTCATTATCTCTGCATTATCTCTGAATCAATCAATTGGGGTTGTTGTTCTGTCAAAAAGCGATTAGTCAGGCGACTCCACACACAAAACAAATACAAGAAAAGAATAGGTCCTAGATCTATGTGACTGTTGAAGTTTTTAGACAGAATCATGTCATGATTCTCACTTCATAAATTGACCGGATTCGATATACCAACGCAAAAATATATCACTAACTCTTTAATCATGGACAGGAAAAGAGGAAAAAGGTCATATGTAATCCATCCACGAAGATTAATGAAGGAAGATGAGTATTTTATCCGAGATTTTACAAATACTGATTAGATCTATTGGAATGAATTATTGTTTTTTATTGTTTTTATTTTCCTGTCCCTATGTATTTACATGAACATGCGGTAATACTTTTGGACCAACCAATCGGCCAGTCTATAAACAAGTACTAATGAGGAAATGAAAACTATACTAAACTAAAATAGAATGTATTAGGGCTATACGGACTCGAACCGTAGACCTTCTCGGTAAAACAGATCAAACTGATTATTATCGAAATGATTCGAACTGTTTCAAAGACCCAACATGCATTTTGTTGCATTGGGCTCTTTCATAAACTGATGTAAAGATCAGTTAGTCCACCATATTTTTCTTTACAGGAAAATAATGAGATGGTTCCATGTGCTCTGATTCATCATTTGTATTCTGATCTAGGAGCAATACCAAAGTGTTTCAAAGAAGGGTTACCTTGACTTAGGTCTGCCTTCGGCCTAGATCAAACTAAGTTAGATGGAGTCTCTATCGCTACGCTGCAAGAGTCGAATATGAGACTTCATACACCTTAAAGTTCATAGGACGAAAAAAGGTTATTTTGAGGCCCTTATACTCATTATGCCTAGCATTGAATGGACTGGGTATTTACCTTATCAACTATCAAATCAATGGCGGGTTCTATTTGATTTGGCACCTGAATTCGCACCTGAATCGGACCGAACCCAATATTTGTCAGGCTATTGTTCTCTTGTTCCCTCGAATCTATGGAGTAAGACATCGATTTGTCAATAAGATCAATTATGTTTATTGCATAATGGGCTCCCCTGAAAAGCATTAGCGCACGTGTAAACGAGGTGCTCTACCTAACTGAGCTATAGCCCTTGTCATAGATATATTAACATATGGATAATTTCTTGTCAAGATGGATATTCCATAATCCCACATGATAGCTCTCTGATCCGTCTACTGTTAACAGATTGGTATTGCTTAGAAATGATATTCCACTTATAATCCTATAAGTGATGGGTCCTTTTTTTGGTGATAAATAACCTACTTAACTCAGTGGTTAGAGTATTGCTTTCATACGGCGGGAGTCATTGGTTCAAATC